TTCGAAGTTGTTGATGTTTATACTGGTCGATCATAGAATCGAAATTCTGATTCATTGAGATTAAGCTTCCTTCCTATTAATCTGAAAGTTCTTTTCAGATACAAGGAAATGATTCAGTTCTAGGGCCAAAGATCGTAGTTCTCGAACGAGCACTCGAAAAGATTCTGGAGCACCCTCTGGGTTAGGTACTGTTCCTCCAATAATCGTAGCACCAAGTACTTCTTGACGAGCTCTAATATGATCAGATTTATAAGTAAGCATTTCTTGTAAGATATGAGCAACACCAAATCCCTCTAGAGCCCAAACTTCCATTTCTCCTACTCGCTGCCCCCCTTGTTTGGCCCTACCTCTAAGGGGTTGTTGTGTAACAAGTGCGTAATGCCCACTGGAACGTCCATGGATTTTATCATCAACTTGATGAATTAATTTTAGGATATAGGACTTTCCCATTAGAACAGGTTGTTCAAAAGGATCTCCTGTTCTTCCATCAAATATTCTGCTTTTTCCCGGATATTCGGGTTCAAATACCCATGGATTTTTTGTTTGCTTACTGGCTTCATATAATTCAGAAAAAACAAGTTTTCTTGAGGCCTCTTGCTCATATCTCTCATCAAAGGGTGCTATTCTATAATGTCTCTTTAACAGATCCCCCGCTAACCCGAGTGAACATTCAAATATCTGTCCCACATTCATTCGTGAGGGGACTCCCAATGGGTTGAATACCATATCAACGGGCGTTCCATCTTGCAAATAGGGCATATCTTGTCTAGACAAAATTTTCGAAATTATACCTTTATTCCCATGCCTTCCAGCTATTTTATCCCCCACTTTGATTTCACGTTTATGTGAAATATATACACGAATCCTTTCTTGATTATAATTGGAACCCCCCTTTCTACGGATCCATCTCACATCAATAACTCGGCCCCTTCCACCTATAGGTAGTCTTAGCGAAGTTTCTTTTGAAGTGGATACCTGAATGCCAAGTATAGCTCGTAATAATCTATCCTCTGGGGCATATGATGATTCATTCGCTGTCTGAGGTGTTAATTTACCTACTAAGATATCACCTGTTTCTATCCAAGATCCCAGCATAACAATTCCATTTCTGTCTAAATTTCGGAGTAAATGAGCCTCTAAATGGGGAATCTCCTTAGTTATTCTTTCAGGACCTTGGCTTGTTACATGAGTCTGAATTTCATATTTCCGGATGTGAAAAGAAGTATAAATATCTTCATAAATCAGACGTTCACTAATTAGTACTGCGTCTTCAAAATTGTAACCTTCCCATGGCATATAAGCTACTAATACATTTTTTCCTAAAGCGAGTTCCCCACCAGCTGTGGCCGCACCACCCGCTAGAATTTGTCCCTTTTTAATATATTTACCCCGCCGAACCTGAGTTTTTTGATGCATAAAAGTATTCTTGTTGGAACGTTGATACATAACTAATGGAATGCTTAGAGTATCCCCATTACTTGAGAAAACGATCTTGTGAGTATCAGTATAAATGATTTTTCCCTTGTGTTCGGCTATAGCTGAAATACCCGAATCTAGAGCCGTTTGGCCTTCCAACCCAGTTCCAACAATGCACTTTTCGGAACGAGAAAGGGGAACTGCTTGGCGCTGCATATTAGAACTCATTAAAGCTCGATTCGCATCATTATGCTCGATAAAAGGAATGAGGGAAGCTCCAATAGAAAAATATTGGAAAGGAAAAATGCTTCTAAGATGAATCTCTTCCCATGCAATAGTCAGGAATTCTTGACGATATCGAGCCGGAACAACCTGTTGTTCTTGAATACCCCGATTCAAGGCCAAAGAATTTCCTGCTGCTACCATATAATATTCATCTCTATTTGGTGATAAATAGACCATCTGTGCCTCTTTTGATCTCTCAGATAATTCATAAAAAGGACTCTCTATAGATCCCCAATAACCAACCTTAACATGAGTAGCTAATGATCCAATAAGTCCAACATTGATTCCTTCGGACGTGTCAATTGGGCAAATACGTCCATAGTGACTCGGGTGGATATCTCGTATCCGAAAACTAGCAGTTCGCCCCGTCAATCCCCCAGGACCCAAATAACTCCATTTTCGCCCATGAACAATTTGTGTCAACGGATTAGTTCGATCCAAAACTTGAGATAAAGGGTGTAGGCCAAAAAACGATTCATAAGTAGTTGTTAATGAAGTTGAAGTTACCAAATTTTGAGGAGTCGGTATCAATTTATGCCTGATTGCTCCACATATAGTTCCTCGAACCGCATTTTCTAAACGAACAAGAGCCAATCCGAATTGATCCTGTAATAGATCTGCGACAGAACGAATACGTTTATTTTTCAAGTGATTCATATCGTCAAGTATACCCATTCCAAATTTCATTTCAATCAAATGATCCACAGCAGCCAATAGATCTTGTGGTAACAAAAATGTATTGTTTTGGGGTATATCAAGATTCAGTCTCCGGTTTATATTTCGTCGACCAATCTTTCCTAATTCACATCTTTGGTAAAAAAATTTCTTTTGTAATTCCTTGCATAAGGACTCAGAAAATACCGGATCTCCCCCTACCCCTACACAAGCAAATTGTTGATAAAACTCCAGAATAGCATTTTCTTTTGACCCAATCTTTTTTTTCTCTTTTTCATTCGGGAAAGACAAGAAAATCTCAGGGTAACAAACATTATCTAGAATTTCTCTTATATTCGAACCCATAGCTGATGATAGAACTAGAATAGATATTTTTTGTTTTCTACTTACACGGGCCCATATCCTTGCTTTTCTGTCAATTTCTAATTCTGACCTTCCCCCCCAATCCGATATTATAGTACTGGTATAGACAGAAATTCCGTTATGTTCCAATTCTGAACGGTAGTAAATACCAGGACTTTGCAATATTTGGTTGATCACAATTCGGTATATTCCATTTACTATAGAGGTTCCAAAAGAATTCATTATAGGGATGTTCCCAATAAAAACTGTTTGTTCTTGCATATTTCTATCGGTTTTCCAAATTAAGACCGCGGGTACATATAATTCAGAAGAATATGTGAGTGATTCATATACAGCATCTCTTTCTTTTATCAAGGGCTCTACCAATTGATATGTTTCCACAAATAAATTAAATTCAATTTCTTGATCTCTATCTTCAATTTTTGGAAACTTATGAAATTCTTCCGCCAAGCCCTGATTAATGAACCTAAAAAATCCCTCAAATTGTATCTGACTAAATCCAGGTATTGTGGACATTCCTTCATTTCCATTCTGGAGCATCTTAATCTGAAGTTTCCTCTTTATTGAAAAAATCCCATTATTGGCTTAGCTCACTATTCATCGAACCATACCGATCGATCTAGCAATGATGGAATGGGTATTCTGTTTACTGAATCACATAAAATTTTAGCCAACTCTATCCATATATATCATACGTATGAACGGAAGCAAGACAGAGAAATGGAGGGCATTTTTTACGCAAGTTCGAATTTGAGCCAGGTACAAATAGAAAGAAATTAAAATTGATAAAGCATTCCTGGGAAAAAATTCTGTCACTTAGGTTGACGGAGTCTTTTATCGGTATTCGGATAAGAAAATTGATCCAATTTCTACCCAATTCTTTTATTATGATATTACGATCAGGGTACAAAAAATAAAAAAAGAAATGAATTTGGGAATCCATCTGCTCTCTATGAATGAGATAAAAACAGAAGAATCAGGAATAGCATAGAGTTTAACTATTTTTAGCACAAACGCTCAAAAAGTAATTCGCAAATCTTTTTTGGTAGTAGAATTTCGAAAATACAATTGAATTGCGTACGTAATACTCATAGGAGTAATCTTTAGGAAGTACATACCGGCACATGCCGATATAGCTATCCATATATCGTATCTTTTCTCATAATTGAACTTGGTGCAACATAGGTCAAGTCGCACTCGATCAAAAATCATAATCATAATGTCTATTTTCTATTCATTCGGTATCCACGTATAAAAATTCCAGCTCTGTAGTTTACACTGTTCTGGGGTTTACATATACACATATAATATTATAATTAATATTAAAATATTAATATTTAGAATATAATATTAGAATATTATTTAGAATAGAATATTAGAATATTATTTAGAATAGAATATTAGAATATTCTAATTGATTATAATTGTAATTGATAATAATTAGTCGTAAATCAATTGGATTTTTCATCCATTAAGGGAATACAAATGGAATTTGGCGACATGGCCAAGTGGTAAGGCGGGGGACTGCAAATCCTTTATCCCCAGTTCAAATCTGGGTGTCGCCTGATCAACAAAAAAAGACTTGGAAGTTTTTAATCCTGCTGATCGAACTTGACAAATTCTTGCCCCGCAAAAGCATAGGCAAGGGACTAGATCTGTCGATACTTGATTTTGAGAACCCGTAGGTCCTATAAAAGACTGTCATCTTTTTTATAAAAATTTAGAAAAATCTGGTTTCTGAGTGTGGCTCAAACAGATACCAATAAATCTGAAGCAATCCAATCTTATTAATGCATTGGTTTGGGCTATTCTGAATTGAACCAAATAAAAGAAATAATGATAATTCATTCTATTCTGGGCATCAGAACTATGAAAATAAGAAGTCGTAAATCTTGGTATCCAAGGATTCCTAAGAGACACTCCATTTTGGTTCCTAAGGTTAAAGATGTGGAAAGAACTGAGCGAGGATACTTTGTATCCAAACTCAGGATAGGCATAGGCTCTGAGTGCTCAGAAATGAAATCAAAATGGTTATTCTTCTTTTCTTATTTTTTTTTCTTCTATTTCATTATCTATCTTATATATCTTATATATATATAATATAAATTCGAAATATAAAATATAATAAATATAATAATAATATATATTTAAATATCTTTCAATATTCAATAGAATCTATTGACTAAGAAATAAAGGACCTTTTTACGAGTGGATTCGTAAAATTGTTTCATCACTAGCCGTAAGTAAGAATCCTATTTTGA